ATTGGCACATACAATACGCCCAGTCGCTTCTCGTGGATTTTCATAACCCTGCTGCGCAAAAATGGGATATGCACTTGAAATGGATGTCCGAGTTATGATATATATCAGGAGCGATACGGAAATAGATCGAGCAATCTGTTCCTTTATCCAAGAAAAAGTCTTTCTAGTTTGCATGGTCTAATAATTGATCCAAAAATTTCTACAATAAATTGAGTAGGTTGCTAGTATAGTTCCCTATTCACGATTCTGCTATTTACTGGACTCATTTTACTGGAAAAATATAGGATGAATTCCCCGGATGGTTAGAAATCGAAAGAGTAAGTACGATTTTTAATGCTTCTGTAGAACTACAAAGTAACAAATATTCTAATTGGATTAGATTAATATCGGCGGATCATTTATCAGTCATTCATTGAATGATAAATAACTACAAGTGACGGAGATACACGATTTAAATAACGGAAAATCCAATATTTCAAAAGAGTATCGAGAATGACTGGAAAAGTGGAAACAAGACCAGATATCATTTGATCATTATGAACAAATCCAAAATCTTTGTAGACAGAGCCAATCATTAGTTCCCAACCGCGGGGTGAATGGAATCCGATACATAAATCTGTTAATAAAAGAATTGAAAAAGCTTTTACTGTGTCGCTTAAGTTATATAGGAATTCCTGAGCCCAAGAGTTAAGAATAACAAGTTCTTCATTACCAAAAATAGAATAACCGCTTAGAATAACAAAAGAGATTATATTTGTCGATAAGTGCAAAATCGTATGGATACGATCCTCATTCTCTATCTTAATTAATTGGATCGTTTCTTTGCGGATTCCTATACCAAGCTTTTGTAATCGTGTCTCCGAGTGTTCCTTGATCATTTCGTCCAAGAAGAGGATTTCCTCTAATTCTATGAACTTTTCTAGAATACTCTTTTCTTGAATATCATTCAAGAAAATTTCAGATTGCCCATTATTCCACCAATTAGTAACCCAAGATTCCATACTTTTCGTAAATGAGAGAGAAATCCACCAGGGCAAAAAGACTATAGATGCAAAATACAAAAGAGGAGTGAATGCTTTCTTTTTTGCCATTTTTTCATCTGTAAATTGTTAATCAACCCACCTCATTCGTCGTCTCTATGTGATCTATCGAATATTTCTTTCACACATGAGTTCTATATAAGAACTCAAACCTATGAATCTATTTTCTTTGTATTTGTGATTTTCTTTGAATCTAGAAAGAATACAGAAATAGACTAAGACCCCACTTCGAATTTGAATGAAGAAATAATCAAAAATATTGTTTCCCGATATCGCAATTGGTCAAATTCAAAATAAAAACAAGTGTCTACGAATGAACGAAAGAAGCACTTTAAGGAATGAATATTATTGAGATTTTGAGACGAAAGAATTTCTTTTCTATTAAAATATCTAATATTTGGAAAAAATTCCACCGATTACCCATAGCCAGGATATAGAATAATTGAGGGAAAGATATTGTGATGATCAAAAAGAATGAGTGGCAAAACAAGACAGAAATTGTCGAGTTCTCATTATGAAGAAAACCAATTGTTGGTCATTAAGGAATACAAAATAAAGGATAAAAAAAAGGTCGATTGACAAAAAAGAAATAATTTACAAGATATGATTTATCTGCATCTTAAAGTATCAATTCCAACAAATAGTAACAAATATTTAAACAAATATTCAACTTAAAAGAAATTAAAAGAAAGAAGTCTATATTTGTACTCTATCCCCTTTTTATTCCTACGAAATATCAGATGAAATAGAACGCTTAGAGGGGATATAATGAAAGTTTTTGATTGGCTCTTCCCAAAGCAAAAGAAAGGAATGATCCATTTTTTTATTTGACTGATGGGGCCAACAAACAATTAATTCTAACAAAAACAAACAATTAATTCTAACAAATATATAAAACAAATATATATAAATAGAATATATAAATATATATAAATAATAGAATCTAAATAATAGAATCAAAAATAGAATCAAAAGAATAGAATTAATAAACTAAATAAAAAACTAAATAAAGATAAACGGCGTCTTCTTTTATTCGAAACGCCTCGTGATCTTCAACCAATTATGTGCTTCAATATAATTACCAGGAGTAAGCGCTATAGCCTGTTTCCAATACTCAGCTGCTTGATCAAACCAAGCCTCCGCAATTTCGGAATCTCCCTGGCGAATGGCCTGCTCTCCCCGGTCGGAATAGGTAGGTTAATTCCTTCCCTTAGAACCGTACGTGAGAGTTTCCTAACTCATACGGCTCACCAATCATTTGGTGCCCCCTTTTAATCTACCATATCTAACTAATGAGATTTCTGCTGGGTCTATCCCATTTTTGGGGTTAACCAAAGAGGTTCATTACCTGAGTTTTAAACTGAAATTTGGATTCAATTTGGATTAATAATCCATTTTATTTCGTTTTATCTTTTTTCCCACCTTTTATCTTTTTTCCCACCTTAAGAAGGAGAAATTCT